TTCCGTTGATGCATTCGAGTAATTAAACGTTTCACAATTTGTGAACTGGATTTATTGTCATGACCTAAATTTTCCATGGGTTCATAAAGAACCGACCCATTTAAAGCATGATCATGAGCAAGTGCGTAGATATATTCTTGAAATAGAAACGGATATAGGAAGTATTGTTGCCGAAATCCATCTATTTCTAAATATCCTTGTAATTCCTCCATTTGAAATTACACTTAAACCAAATGGGGTATTTCTTGAGCTATCAAATAATACATAGTGCGATACGGTCAGAACAAGGTATGGTATATAGTTAAGAAAAAAAATAGATACCCTGGACACAAGAAAGACAATCAACGGATCCTATCTTTTTCCATCCAATTTGTTTGTGTTCGTTATAGTTACAAGAGATGGTTCGAAATCCTTTATTTTTGCAACCCGATCACTCTTTTGACTTTGGAATAATTCATTTTATCAGTATACCGTTTCTTCTACACATTCGTCTCCTCTACATAATAGAGAATAGTTAGGATTCATGAAAAAAAAAAAGAATCGATGATCCACTCACAAGAGAACCCTTTCCCACATTGGGCACTAATATATTTTTAACGTCTAATTAGATCGGGTAATCATTCGAATTAAGAACAAACAGAAGCTCGTTGCTTTTTATTTCCCTATAATTGGAGCCATAAGGCTCTATCCATTTATTCACTCGACCCAACTGTGAATTGATTTGACTCCGTTCCAAGAATCAAAACGAGATTTTGTACCGATCCGGTAAGGATGAAGTATTCTAAGAGTTCTCCATTGATACGACATGCTGTTTTTTCCATTCATTCCCTTTCAGGATCAGTCGTGGTCTTACAAACTCTACCAATAGTATGGACGAATCCGTTGCTTCATCCAAATGTGTAAAAGAGCATAGCCGCACTTAAAAGCCGAGTACTCTACCGTTGAGTTAGCAACCCGTATAAATATAATACGGTGTGTAGATACAATCGGAATAATAAGAAAATAAATAGAAATATATATAATAAAGAGATTAGATTGCCCGATCCCGTCAAAACATTAAACTAGCAACAAATCCAAAAGAAAGATTTGATGATCAATTGTGAACATAAAAATGAACAGAGGATCGGATTAAAATGCAACAGATTCTGGGATAAATAGAGAGAAAATCTAAAAAGATGTAAAAATGGATAGACTGCCCATACCCTATTTTTTTTTTTCATTATATTAACTAAGATACTTCTTGTGTCACAGCGAATCTGACGAACCCATCATTTGAGTGAAATAAAGAAACAAACTTATGGGATGTAGATAAATAGATCTATTTATCCACGATCGAATTATATTTGTTCGATACACCATTGTCAATATGAATTGAATATTGAGAAAACAAATTCAATTCAATTCAATAACAATAAAGAAAATAAGGACTTGTGTTGGAGTGGCACTACATATACATAGATAAGAAATTAAAGTGGAATAAATAAGGAAAAAGTAGGAAAAAACCTCGGGTTTCTTCAATAGAGGTACAATAAGCAAGATTGACCCTTTGTTTGTTGGTGGAGTCCCAACGAAAACCATCCGATTGGTGGTAATCCCATCATTACCCAGTTATTTCATCTACTCACTCCATTTTTTTTCTATCTGTCTCATATCAATAGAAGATATTTTTTATTGTTCTATGATATGGGATCATGTGGGAGCAACAATGAATAGAGCAAAAAAAGGAATGGCGGAGAAGCAATTAGACAAAGCTAGATACTGGGTACCCCCCCCTTTTTTTTTTATTTCATTTGATTAATTCGAAGTTCCTTAAACACCTCCGCCTTCTTTGAAATATCATGAACGGTTCCTGTAGGTTGAGCGCCCTTTTCAAGGAAATATAGAATAGCAGGAACATTTGAATAAGTTTGGTTCTTTATCGGATCGTAAAAACCCACTTTACGAAGATCTCTTCCCTCTCTTCGGGATCGAATATCAATTGCAACGATTCGATAGATGACTCATTGGGATAGACATAAATGAACAACCCCCCCTAGAAACGTATAAGAGGTTTTCTCCTCGTACGGCTCGAAAAAGAATGATTCGAATTTATGTATTATAGTGGCAAATGGATCCACAAAATCATCAATTAGACTACGATTTGAGTCGTTTTTTTTTTGTTCTTCCTTCCTGAAAAAAAAAATCTCATTCGTATTCATAACTCAAGTTGGGTAATTCTCAAAGAGCTCGAAGGGAAATCCTTAGACATTTATTGAGCCGTCTCTAACCTCTTTTGTTTGTCTCGCCTAGAATCTATTTTTTTCTTCCCCATTCTAGTTGTTGAGACAATTGAAAATGGTCTTTCCTTGTTCCGGCATCCCTTATTTTATCTTTGCTTTGAATCATTGGGTTTAGACACTACTTCGGTGATCCTTAATTGTTTTTGTTTCAAAATGGCAGCAACATGCCTTTTTTTATTTCGTTCTATAGAAATGATGGATTCCCCTGTGATACACTTTTGATCGAAATAGTTTTACCAATTCCGACAAATTCGTTTTACTTTTTTTTTTTTTTTTACTTGTTCGAACTTGATCCTTTCGATTTCTATACCGAAGATATACTTACGAAGTTGTTCCAACTTATTGATTGGCATTAACCCTAGATCCTTCCCTCTGCTAAATGAATCAATTCTTTATGCTCGAGCTCCATCATGTACTATTGATTTTATTACAATCCCCAAATTGGGGTCCTAGTGGAATAGAACAAAAACTATGTCGAGCCAAGAGCATCTTCATTGATATATAAAATGGTGGGTGCAAGAATCCACAGCCGATAATGTCCTTCAAGTCGCACGTTGCTTTCTACCACATCGTTTCAAACGAAGTTTTACCATAACATTCCTCTAATTTGGGACCGGTATGGAATTGATTCAATATGGAATCATGAATAGTCATTGGCTCAATCGGTATATGTATATTAAGTAGTCCATACTTTATTTTCATATACGGATGGATAGTTGGGAGTCTCAGCAAGAATCTAATTTAACCTCATATTTTATTAGATGAATGAAACACATTAAAAAAAAAAAATAAAAGAAATTAGGTCCAAAGAAAATAATCTGTTCCATATTGAATTTTCTTGTTTGTTAATAAGATCCGAATGACAAGGGTCTTGAAATGGATACCGCGGATTAACTCATATCTACACGAATTCTATGGGGATCATGAATCATACCCAAAGTCAATTAAAAAGATCTTCTCTTCTTATGGGATGCTATCCTATCTTGTATAAGTACAAAGCCAAATTGGTCCCTATCCATTCTTCGTTACTATTTGGATTTTGTCCCACTCAGGAACTTTAATCCCAGCAATGGAATTAATACCAAGAACTCCCTCCTGTTTAGAATTCAGGATCCACACACATAGAATTAGTCATTTTGTCTACCCTATATTTATTTACTTTAGGGAAGATAGAAACCTCTCTTTTCTTTCGAATTTCGATTCAGAATGCATCATGTGAGAATCAAAATATCAATATCATAGATATGGGACATAAAGTTTCTCCAAATGACTAACTAACCTTCAATATGAATATGAGCGGGGAGCGAGTATACGCTGAATGGACCACCCAATTTTTTTTTTTTTTTAATTTCACTTTGATCTTTGTTCCCATCCTACCTATATCAAAAAAGATATTTATTTCCATCCACGTCTCATTGATACTCGATCCGTTTGTGAGAAACAAAATGGAAAGGGAAAATTCTATAGAAGAATCATTAGAAATCACAAAGAAAGATTGGATCACATTGTATCCAACATTACACTCTTAAACAGAAGATTGTTAAAAAGAAGAATTTTTGTTCTGATAGAATCGGTCTGGTCTGGGACGGAAGGATTCGAACCTCCGAGTAACGGGACCAAAACCCGTTGCCTTACCGCTTGGCCACGCCCCATTTAAATTTCTATTCCACACAAATAAACACTAATAATATTGGTATTGGTTGTTCGTCAATTCCAGCCCCAATATCTATATCTATGGAATAGGTTCTTGCTAGGATTCTACACATCTAGATGTAGAATCAAAATGAATTCATTGATCATTACATATAATTCAATTAAGATATTGTATGTAAGGTATGATTCCTTCTATTCTCATTTGGTAATTGAAGGATTTTTGATTGGGGGAGTTCAAAGAAAAAGAAAGATTTTGCAGCCTACCTTCCCTTACTTTCTTCATTTTTCCCCTTATATCAATAACCCAATAATAATGAAATTATCTCCAAGAACAAAATGTTTGTTATGCTTAATATCTTTGGTTTGATCTGTCTTAATTCTGCCCTTCATTCGAGTAGCTTTTTCTTCGCCAAATTGCCCGAAGCTTACGCTTTTTTCAATCCAATCGTAGATGTTATGCCAGTCATACCTGTGCTCTTTTTTCTCTTAGCCCTTGTTTGGCAAGCTGCTGTAAGTTTTCGATGAGATCTTTAATACTGTCTTAGAAACATTCATGATTTATTCGATAAAAAAAAAAAGCTATTCTAACAATTGATAAGATCAGATAATGAACCCTCGACTCAAACATGGAAATTCTTTTGGATAGCCGCGATGAATCGGAATCACCTCATTTCTTCATTCTGTGGGTCAAAGACCCTATGTAGGGTTCCCACAATACCTAATTGTGGGTATGAGAGATAACTTTGTTAATGAAACAATCAGAATCCTATTACAAATGAATTCCTGCAAATTCCTTTCTTTGTTTTCTAGAAACCGCTTCATTTCTTTTCTTGGTGTCAAAACGGAATGTGTGGTACAAAAATGGAGAATCTATTCCCCTATTTCCCCCAAAAATGATCTTGGAGATTGTGTAATGCTTACTCTCAAACTCTTCGTTTACACAGTAGTGATATTCTTTGTTTCTCTCTTCATCTTCGGGTTCCTATCTAATGATCCAGGACGTAATCCTGGACGTGATGAATAAAAAAATCAGAGGTTTTTCTTTGCTTGATTTCTGAATTTTCTTAAGATTTTCTTTCTCTATTCCATACATTTAACTATGAGAAAAAGGGGTTCGAGAGTTTTTCGAATTCGAACGGGAAATCTCAAGTGATCAGAAGGAACGGAGAGAGGGGGATTCGAACCCTCGGTACAAATAATTCGTACAACGGATTAGCAATCCGACGCTTTAGTCCACTCAGCCATCTCTCCCAATTCCAATTCAAAAAGGATAATTCATATGTGACGCGTGAAGTAAAGATTGATAAAAGTCTTTCCTTATCTTTCTTTATTCTATAGATATAGACGAGTTTTATCAATCACCACTTCCATTTAGATAAAGATAACGAAACAGATATCTCCAATAGAAAGAGTACCTCTTTGATTTCATCCGAAAAGTTTTTTTTTTATTCCCCCGGCCTGGCCAGTACCTAGCCAGGCCATTCCTTGTTCCAATGAATCATAGATCAAATGATTTATTTGATTTGAAAGCAAAAATACTTGTTATTGAAACAGCAACAAGGCTATTTCCATTCCTATGATAGGGGTGCCATTTCTTACTATTCGTTGTTTTTCTTTTGATCGATTTACTTACTGCAATAAAAAACATACTTTTTCGAGTATAATAGAACTCATATATTTCTTCAAAGGACAAACTTTGTTTGAACACTTGAGTTCACAAACCAAACGAATACTATGATTTTTCACTCGATCCAATCGACCCGAATTCATAAGATTTGGCAGTTGAATGAATAGGAAAGGGAGTAGAGAAAAATGGAGCTCTGGATTCTTGTACAACTCATTTTTATGTTCCGACTTCAATGACTCTTTTGGTCCGGTACTCTCAGTAATGACTCCCCGATAAAAGATATAACTTGTTATTTAAACGAACCTTCTTCTCCTATTTCATCAAGTCTCCCCGTCAGAACACAACATGTCAACACTCTCATTTTCATGATTCTGATCCTATCTTGATTACGTTTCACTCCCTTGTTCGACAAACAGTCCATTCGTATACAATAATCATATTGTAGCGGGTATAGTTTAGTGGTAAAAGCGTGATTCGTTCTATTAACAAGTGAAATAGATAAGGGGTCCTTCGGTTTGATTCCTATTCTGATCAAAAACTTTATTTCTTAAAGGGGTTTAATCCCTTACCTCTCAATGCTACATTTGAGGAAAAATATACATTATCGTGATTTGTATCCAAAAGTCAAGTCAATTCGAAATTGAATAACAAAATTGGATTATGGAATTGCGAAGCATAATTTTTTTTTTTTTTAAGTTGGATCAACCCTTCCAGCTGAATGAGTATAAGTAAAGGATCCATGGATGAAGATACAAAAGTCTATTTCTAATCGTAACTAGATCTTCCAATTTTTTTTTTTTTTGTAAAGGGGGAGATTGAAGCCAAATAGCTATTAAACGATGACTTTGGTTTACTAGAGCCATCGACATATTGTTTTGTTTCAGCTCGGTGGAAATTTAATTCTTCTCTTCAGGATTCTCCCAAGTAGAAATAAGGAACGAAGTAATTAGAAAGATTTGTGATAATTCCCTCTTTCTAAAGGGATCATCTAGAAAGCAAGTCGTTTTGGATGCATTCAGACGGAAAGGGCTGACATAGATGTTATGGGCCAAATGTTTTTTCTTTGAATTCAGATTGACTCCCTTTTCCCATACACGGTAAATGTTTTCTTTTTTTTTTTTAGTTTCGTTTACGTCTTAGATCTGGGAATCTATCGATCTTCCATAAAGGAGCCGAATGAAACAAAAATTTCATGTTCGGTTTTGAATTAGAGACGTTTAAAATGATAAATCGACGTCTACTATAACCCCTAGCCTTCCAAGCTAACGATGCGGGTTCGATTCCCGCTACCCGCTTCATATTAATTATTATGATACATGCATCATTGATTCGGATATGTCCCTAAAATCTTTCTTTCACATACAATCCGATTCTTTTATCCGAAAGGATACAGGAAAGTAAGAATGTGAAAAAAAAAATCGGAATGAAAAGCGTCCATTGTCTAACGGATAGGACAGAGGTCTTCTAAACCTTTGGTATAGGTTCAAATCCTATTGGACGCAATTTATTTCCATCTATTTTTGTAGATTGCTATGCCAAGAAACATATTTTGAATGATTCGAATCGGAAACATTTCTCAATGATTCGTCTTGCACTAAGAGTAATCAATTTCTTTATTTTTGTTCCTGAAGTAGAAACAGTTCTATCTGTTCCGGAATAACTTCCTTCAAAAGGGCTTCCGCTTCCTCGGTAAATGTCTTGGTAGAAGATATGATTTCTTGGAACTGAGGTTTATTTGTTTTTAAGTAGGTACGTAACTGAACGAGAAATTTCTTTACCTGTCCAATATCTAACGGATCAAGATACCCATTCGCTCCAGTATAAATAGTGACTATCTGTTCTTCCACCGTGAGAGGGGCTGATTGGGATTGTTTGAGCAACTCACGTAATCGTTGACCTCTTGCCAATTGATTCTGAGTGGCTTTATCGAGATCAGAAGCG